ATCTAAGATTTAGATTCCTAACAAGAAGAAAAAAAAATATGGGGCAAAAAATAAATCCACTCGGTTTCAGACTTGGTACAACCCAAAGTCATCATTCCTTTTGGTTCGCGCAACCAAAAAATTATTCCACGGGTCTACAGGAAGATGCAAAAATACGGGATTCTATCAAGAACTATGTACAAAAAAATAGGAGAATATCCTCAGGTTTCGAAGGAATTGCACGTATAGGAATTCAAAAAAGAATCGATTTGATCCAGGTCATAATCCATATTGGATTCCCAAATTTATTAATAGAGGGACGAACACGAGGAATCGAAGAATTACAGATAAATATACAAAAAGAGTTTCATTCTGTGAATCGGGGATTTAACATTGCTATCACAAGAGTTGAAAAACCTTATGGACACCCTAATATTCTTGCAGAATATATAGCTTTACAATTAAAAAATAGAGTTTCGTTTCGAAAGGCAATGAAAAAAGCTATTGAATTAACTGAACAAACAGATACAAAAGGAATTCAAGTACAAATCGCAGGGCGTATCGACGGAAAAGAAATTGCACGTGTCGAATGGATCAGAGAGGGGAGGGTTCCCCTACAAACAATTCGCGCTAAAATTGATCATTGTTCCTATACAATTCGAACTATATATGGGGTATTGGGAATAAAAATTTGGATATTTGTAGACGAGTAATAGTGGACCTTTATTTGTCTTGTCATTTTGTCTAGTGATAGAAAAAAAATGACAAACTGTTTGATTCTTTTTGCGTGAAATCAAACAAAACGAGCAATTCTATTCTAATTCTCTAATTCTATAGGGTTGAATAAAAATTCGATTGACCTTTTTTTGGTGGAATTGCTATGCTTAGTGTGTGACTCGTTAATTTTTTTCTTTAGAGTTAGGCTTCAAAAAAAAAAGACTAACCCCTACTATAGTATGAACTTAGTAACTATATAAAATAAACTAATAACCAACTTATTGCTTCGTATTTTCGTGATCCCAAGAAACAGTCACTATATGACTGAATCGATCATATAGTTGTAGCAACTTACAATTTTTCCATAAAAAAATCTGATTATGGATTGCAAAAAGAAAAATAAAGGGATGTGGATAAACGGAAGGATGATAGAAAGAGAGAACAAAAATATCAATGATATATGATTCCAATATGTATGGTCTATGAATCATCTCATAAAAGGCAGTGTGATAAAGCATCAATTAATACTAATTAAAGCATCAATTAATACTAATTAAAGCATCAATTAATACTAATAAATAACAATAAAGAGCCTAGAGTTAATAGAAACTGAGGAGATTGACTCGGGAATGCATTTTTGGGGGAGCTCCATTGCGGAGTTCAGGCCTAAACATTAATAGCGAAGCTGTAGGAACGACGGAACCCGTGACTGCATAGGATTCTATTGAAAACGAATCCTAATGATTCATTGGATGGGATGGCGGAACGAACCAAGAACAAATTGATTTATTCTACTAATGAGTCATGAATTGGCCCTACGAATGAACCAGGAAAGAGAAAGAGTCAATATTCGCCCGCGAAACCTTTATTTATTGGATTACAATCTTTTGATGTGATTCGATTTGGGTAAAAAAAAACTAAGGATTCGTTATCGTTATAAAGAATGCATTATCTATATGTCGCGTCTAGCCGTATGTCTTAAGGCTTTATATTCTATGTAACAGATTAAATATCAATAAGTCTCATTACTTAGTTTAGTGTATTTTTTATCAAATACATGTGTATCCATAATAGTATGGAATACTTTCATTCGTGAGGAGCTGGATGAGAAGAAACTCTCATGTCCGGTTCTGCAGTAGAGATGGAATTTAGAAATAACCATCAACTATAACCCCAAAAAAACCAGATTTCGTAAACAACATAGAGGAAGAATGAAGGGAATATCTTGTCGAGGCAATCGTATTTGTTTCGGCGGATACGCTCTTCAGGCACTTGAACCCGCTTGGATCACAGCTAGACAAATAGAAGCAGGGCGAAGAGCAATGACACGATATGCACGCCGTGGTGGAAAAATATGGATACGTATATTTCCCGACAAACCTGTTACAGTAAGACCTACAGAAACACGTATGGGTTCGGGTAAGGGATCCCCCGAATATTGGGTATCCGTTGTTAAACCCGGGCGAATACTTTATGAAATGGGCGGAGTATCAGAAACTGTAGCCAGAGCCGCTATTGAAATAGCTGCGTGCAAAATGCCTATACGAACGCAATTTATTATTGCGGGATAGGGGTGTCAAACTAAACAAAAAGGGATATTGAGGATGAAAAAACAACCATGGGTTTATTTATTTCTGGACGGAGAATATTTTTTTTTTTTTTACTTCATCCTTTGCGTTGAAATAGCAAAAAAAAAATGATATGATTCAACCTCAGACCCTTTTGAATGTAGCGGATAACAGCGGGGCTCGGGAATTAATGTGCATTCGAATCATAGGAGCTGGTAATCACCGATATGCTCATATTGGTGACGTTATTGTTGCTGTAATCAAAGAAGCAGTACCTAATATGCCTCTAGAAAGATCAGAAGTAATTAGAGCTGTAATTGTACGTACATGTAAAGAACTCAAACGTAAAAACGGTATGATAATACGATATGATGACAATGCGGCGGTTGTCATTGATCAAGAAGGAAATCCAAAAGGAACTCGAGTTTTTGGTGCGATCGCTCGGGAATTGAGACAGTTGAATTTTACTAAAATAGTTTCATTAGCTCCCGAGGTATTATGAGGTATTATAAATACTAGTAGATGACACTATGATATAGCAGGATATCCCAAATGGATCAATTAATAGATTGTGTCTCATGCATATACTTTTAATAATAATAATTCAAAAAAAAAACATGTTGATTATATCAAAATTAGGAGGCATCAAAAATTATAGTTCGTCATGGGTAGGGACGCTATTGCTGATATAATAACTTCTATAAGAAATGCCGACATGGATAAAAAAGGAACAGTTAGAATAGCATCTACTAATATAACCGAAAACATCGTTAAAATACTTCTACGAGAAGGTTTTATTGAAAACGTCCGGAAACATCAGGAAAGTAACAAAAATTTTTTGGTTTCAACCCTGCGACATAGAAAGACTAGAAAAGGAATATATAGAACTATTTTAAAACGTATCAGCCGCCCCGGTCTACGAATCTACTCCAACTATCAACGAATTCCTAAGATTTTAGGTGGAATGGGGATTGTAATTCTTTCTACTTCTCGGGGTATAATGACAGACCGAGAAGCTCGACTAGAAAGAATTGGAGGAGAAATTTTGTGTTATATATGGTGATCCTCCTTCTCTGGTATCCTAATTTTATCTCTAACTTCCTATTTATGAAATAGAGAGGAAAGTGAGTTATATAACTCTTCCTCCATTAGTTGATACTTTAAGGGGGTTGCCTGGAATGAAAGAACAAAAATTGATTCATGAAGGTTTAATTACTGAATCACTTCCCAACGGTATGTTCCGGGTCCGTTTAGATAATGAAGATCTAATTCTAGGTTATGTTTCAGGGAGGATCCGGCGCAGCTTTATACGAATACTACCAGGCGATAGAGTCAAAATCGAAGTAAGTCGTTATGATTCAACCAGGGGGCGTATAATTTATAGACTTCGTAACAAAGATTCGAACGATTAGGTTACTTTTTTAAGCATTCCTTTCATGGGGATACAATTCGAAGTTAAAAAATTCAAGAGACTTTTTTCCAAGGAAAGGAGTAGATTCAGAATTAAGGTAAGGAATGCAAAATATGAAAATAAGGGCTTCTGTTCGTCAAATTTGTGAAAAATGTCGACTGATCCGTAGGCGCGGACGAATTATAGTGATTTGCCCCAATCCGAGACATAAACAGAGACAAGGATAATCCTTCTGAAAAAGGACTTTATAAAAGAAGGACCCGTGTAATGTAAAAAGAAAGGATCTGTTTTAACATGAAATGGATATCTCCGTATCTTTCTGTATATTTATGACTCATATTTATGAGATGATAAAATATGACAAAACCCATACCAAGAGTTGGTCCACGTAGGAATGGACGTATTAGTTCACGTAAGAATGGACGTAGAATACCAAAGGGAGTTATTCATGTTCAAGCGAGTTTCAACAATACCATTGTAACTGTTACAGATGTACGGGGTCGGGTGGTTTCTTGGGCCTCCGCTGGTACTTCGGGATTCAAAGGCACAAGAAGGGGTACACCTTATGCCGCTCAAGCAGCAGCTTTAAATGCTATTCGCACAGTAATTGATCAGGGTATGCAACGAGCAGAAGTTCTGATAAAAGGTCCCGGTCTCGGGAGAGATGCAGCATTACGAGCCATTCGTAGAAGCGGTATACTATTAAGTTTCGTACGTGATGTAACACCTATGCCACATAATGGATGTCGACCTCCTAAAAAAAGACGTGTGTAGAAATAACAATTAAACGGATTTCAAGAGAAATAAATGATTCAATGATCTAATTAAATTAGAATATTAATATGGTTCTAGAGGAAGTAGCAAGATCCACTCGAACACTACAGTGGAAGTGTGTTGAATCAAGAGTGGACAGTAAGCGCTTTTATTATGGTCGTTTCGTTCTGTCCCCGCTTATGAAAGGTCAAGCCGATACCATAGGTATTGCCGTGCGAAGGGCTTTACTTGGAGAAATAGAAGGAACATGTATTACACGTGCAAAATCTGAGAAGGTACCGCATGAATATTCTACGATAGCCGGTATTGAAGAATCAGTGCATGAGATTTTAACAAATTTGAAAGAAATTGTATTGAGAAGTAATCTGTATGGGGTTAGAGACGCATCCATTTGTGTTAGGGGTCCTAGATACGTAACCGCTCAAGATATCATCTCACCACCTTCCGTGGAAATAGTTGACACAACACAGCATATAGCTAACCTGACAGAACCAATTGATTTGTGTATTGGATTACAAATCGAGAGAGATTGCGGATATCGTACGAAACCC